TATTGATAGATAGAACTGTTATTTATTTGATGAATAGACACATCGATTGAAAAAATCATAACTATACTTAACAACAAAACACTAGGAAAAGCCCACATACGGCGAAGATTTTTTGTTGCCGTCGGAAAAAGTAGAAGTCCTACTCCTATTAACATAGGAACTGGAAGTGGAATCAAAGGTATGATCCATGAATATTGATATGTAAATTCCATACAAAAAAAAATAAATAAAAAAAAAAGAAAAATCTTTTTTTTTCTTAATTTAATGAATTTTGTTTCTTATTTGCAGATTTTATCTCTTTTGAAAGGCTTCAGTTAATAAAAAATTAAGATATGCAAAACAAACTTAAATAGAATTATCTATTGTTAATTAGTTTTAATCTTTGCTTTGTCCAATACTTGCAAATATTGCAAAGCACGAAGTGAAAATGAGTCAAAAAAAATTACTAGTGAAAAAGTTTCTTTTTTTTTTTTCTTTTTAGTAAGTATTAAGAAAATCAAAATTTTGAATTATTTTTCTATAATTACACTAATTTCCATCTATAATCTATAGATTGAGGAAAACTAATTCCACAAAAACAAAAAACATTAGTTTATTTTGCTATGAATTATAAAAAAAAGTCCATATGAACTAACTTCTAACTGAATAAAATGAAGAATTTTTTTGAGTTTGTTTATTGATATTCAGAAAATCATTAGTTCATTTTGGAACTAATTTATTTTTTTTCTATAAAACCTATATTTGTAAAAGGGGTTATGATATTCAACAATTTACTTTACATAGACCTGAAAAAAGAGAATTAAGATATATGATCTTTTCAAATCATATATCTTTTAATATTTAATAAATTTTTTATTTTAATAATTAATAAAAAATAAATTAACGATCAATTTGGTTCAAATTAAAAATGAAAATGAAATTAAGAGCAATCGTTCATCAAGCTAGATCAATTCATTTTTTTTATTAACCAAGATAAGGGTTGGGTTCTTAAACTTTTTCGATGTATTTTAGTATAAAAGCAGTACGACGAAAATATACAATTTTTTTTTATTTGTAAAAATTACATAAAAGATTACTAGAGCCAAAAAAGAAAAAAGATTATCTGATTTTTCCATATCTACATTTTTTATGAAAGAATATGATCTAGAAAAAAAAAGATAATAGCTAAATATATGGCTAATAAAATGAAAGAAAAATTCGTTTTGAACAATAGATGTCTTTGACATACAACCATAGCAATTAATAAACTAATATAATTTTTTAAATGGCAGTTCCAAAAAAACGCACTTCTATATCAAAAAAACGGATTCGGAAAAATATTTGGAAAAAGAAGGGATATTGGGCAGCATTGAAAGCTTTTTCGTTAGCGAAATCTCTTTATACGGGGAAGTCAAAAAGTTTTTTTGTGCAAAAAAAAAAAACATTGGAATAATCTGAATTAGACGAATGTGAAGAATAGTGTAATAATTTCGTTTATTATTTTCGACTCTCATTTTTTTTTATATGTATTTATATAACTAAATCTAAAAATATATATAACTAAAAAAAAAATATTAAGAAATATAAATTCTTACTGTATTTCTTAATATTTTTAACTGATGAATATAAAAAATGAAACCTATTTTATTTTGCCCTGCCCTTCTGATAATTATTATTCTACCTTATGATATGTAGAATAATAATTCTTTTGAATTCTAATTGGAATTCTAAATCTTAAGAAAAAAAATGGTATTTTTTTTTCACAAAAAAAAAAAAAACAAGAATAAATAGAACACGGTTTTCATCTTTTTAGTATGTTTTTTCTCCTTTTTTCTTTCGGGATGGGGATTTTTATTTTCCCCATCAACCCAATAATCAATAAAAAAAAAATAATTTGTCTTTTTTTTTCTATTAAAATTCTTTTTATTTAATAATTGAAAATAGACTGTTTACTAAACAAATGTTTGAATTAACTCTTTCAATCTCGACGATTGACTTAAAATCGGCTATTATGATTTCGAGCAAGCCGCTATGGTGAAATCGGTAGACACGCTGCTCTTAGGAAGCAGTGCTAGAGCATCTCGGTTCGAGTCCGAGTAGCGGCATGGCATCTTCGAAAAGAGTAAGTCCTTATAATTAATTCAATTCCCGATTTCCACTCCTATAATCCTTAGTTATAATTAGGAACTCCCCTTTTTAGCTTTAGTTTATTAATTTCTTAATATATGATATTTTCAACTTTAGAGCATCTATTAACTCACATATCGTTTTCGGTCGGATCAATTCTAATTGCAATTCATTTGATAACCTTATTAGTCAATGAAATCGTAAGACTATATGATTCGTCTGAAAAAGGAATGATAGTAACTTTTTTCTGTATAACAGGATTATTAGTTACTCGTTGGATTTTTTCGGGACATTTACCATTAAGTGATTTATCTGAATCACTAATCTTTCTTTCATGGGGTTTTTCCATTTTTCATATGATTCCTCGTTTTAAAAAACATAAAAACCATTTAAGGAAAATAATCGCACCAAGTGTTATTTTTACTCAAGGCTTTGCTACTTCGGGTCTTTTAACAAAAATGCATCAATCCGCAATATTAGTACCCGCTCTCCAATCCTATTGGTTAATGATGCACGTAAGTATGATGGTATTGGGCTATGCAGCTCTTTTATGTGGATCATTATTATCAGTAGCTCTTTTAGTCATTACATTTCGAAAAGTCATAAGGATTATTGGTAAGAGCAATAATTTTTATTTTTTAAATGAGTCCTTTTCTTTTGTTGAGATCTTGAACGAAAGAAAGAATGTTTTACGAAAGATTTCCTTTCTTTCTTCTAGAAATTATTACAGGTTTCAATTTATTCAACAATTGGATCGTTGGAGTTATCGTATTATTAGTCTAGGATTTATCTTTTTAACCATCGGCATTCTTTCGGGAGCAGTATGGGCTAATGAGGCATGGGGATCATATTGGAATTGGGATCCAAAGGAAACTTGGGCGTTTATTACTTGGATGATATTTGCGATTTATTTACATACTAGAAAACAAAAAAAATTGGAAGGTGTAAATTCTTCAATAGTGGCTTCTATGGGATTTCTTATAATTTGGATATGTTATTTTGGTATCAATCTATTAGGAATAGGACTACATAGTTATGGGTCATTTACTTCTAATTGAAGTCAGTAAGGAACTTGAGAAATACAAATAGAAATATAGTAAGCATATAGATAAATATAATCTAAGAAAACTTCGCATAAATCGTCGAGAACCCTTTAAATCAAGTAATGTAGTAGTTCAAGGGGTTCTCGCAAACACCAACCCTATTTGGTTACAATTCATTTTTTTTATTTAAGTTAAGATAAGAAAAAATTTTTCTTTTTTGGACATTATTAAAAAAGAAAAATAGGATTTCTTATTTCTTTTTTTTTTACTGTTTTTTTTTTTATTTATGAAAATTATCTATAATTAGATAGAATAGATTCGACCTTGTCAACTGATAATGAGAAAATAAAATCTGGATAAATGCCAATACCTATTACAGGTATAAGAATAGAAATCGAAATAAATAACTCTCGCGCCCCAGAATCAAAAAAAGAAAAGTTTGGTGTATTAAAAAGCTTGTATCCATAGAACATCTGACGTAACATAGATAATGAATAAATAGGAGTTAATATAATTCCAATTGCCGTTACAAAAGTAATTAGTATTTTTGTCATTAAAAAAGATTTTGGACTGGTAATTATTCCAAAAAAGACTATCAATTCTGCAACAAAACCGCTCATGCCCGGCAATGCAAGAGAAGCCATCGATAAGATACTGAACATCGTGAATATTTTTGGCATTTGGATAGCCATTCCGCCCATTTCGTCGAGATAAAGAAGACGGATTCTATCATAACTCGTCCCTGCCAAGAAAAAAAGCGCCGCGCCAATAAATCCATGAGAGATTATTTGTAAAATAGCTCCATTAAGTCCCGTATCACTTATAGAACCTATTCCTATCATTATGAAACCCATATGAGATACGGAGGAATAAGCTATTCTTTTTTTTAAATTACGTTGACCAAGAGATGTTGAAGCTGCATATATTATTTGAATTGCGCCTAATATCATTAACCAGGGAGAAAATATAGAATGAGCGTGGGGTAATAATTCCATATTAATTCGAACCAATCCATATGCTCCCATTTTTAATAATATTCCGGCTAAAAGCATACAAGTACTATAATGTGCTTCTCCGTGGGTGTCTGGTAACCATGTATGTAAGGGTATAATCGGCGATTTGACAGCAAAAGCAATAAGAAATCCAATATAAAAGAGTATTTCCAGTACCGCAGGATACGATTGATTAGCCGATGTTTCAAAATTGAATATTGGTTCATTGGAACCATATAAACCAATACCTAAAACTCCCATTAATAAAAAAATGGAACTTCCCGCAGTGTACAAAATAAACTTTGTAGCTGAATACAAACGTTTCTTTCCGCCCCACATCGATAAAAGTAAATAAACGGGAATTAATTCTAATTCCCACATAATGAAAAAAAGTAAAATGTCTTGAGAAGAAAATGATCCTATTTGACCACTATACATTGCTAACATCAGGAAATGGAATAATCTGGATTCTCTAGTAACCGGCTGGGCCGCTAAAGTAGCTAAAGTGGTGATAAATCCCGTCAGTAAAATGGGTCCTATAGATAGTCCATCTATTCCAAATCTCCAGTAAAAATTAAAAAAATTGATCCATTTATAATTCTCTGTCAGTTGGATTAATGGATCGTCCAATTGGAAATGATAACAGAATGCATAGGTTGTTAGAAGGAGATCTATTAAACATATACAAATAGTATACCACCTAATGACTTTATTTCCTCTATGAGGAAATAAGAAGATTAAGGAACCCGCGAATATTGGCAAAACTACAATTATTGTTAACCAAGGAAAAAAATTCATGGTAAAAATAAGATACACTTGGGCCAGAAAAACGCGTGCTCAAAATATTTTTGTGTATTTTGAGCACGCGTTTTTATCAGTAAAAAAAAATGTATTCTTGGGGGGTTGAAACGTATCAATAAGCTAGACCCATGCTTCGGGTTGTTTCATGCCATAAATAAACTCGAACACTCAAAAAATCTGTCGGACAGGCAGATTCACATCTCTTACAACCGACACAGTCCTCTGTTCTTGGAGCAGAAGCAATTTGTTTAGCTTTACATCCGTCCCAAGGTATCATTTCTAACACATCTGTAGGGCAAGCTCGGACACATTGAGTACATCCTATACACGTATCATAAATCTTTACTGAATGTGACATTGGATCTATTCATTTTTGAACATCCGAAATTTTCGATCTAGTATAAAATTGATAAATGAATCATATATTTCTACACCAGATGAATCAATGATTTACCAGAATTTTTCTAATCAATCTATTTCTAGATCAATTCATAAGAACACAGGGGCCAAGATGCTTTGATTTCTTACGTTTTCACAAACATGATCATACATTATATATCATACATGCTAATTTGAATTGAAATTGATGAATATTAGAATTTCAATATTCGAAATTCGAAATTCGAAATTTTATGATTAATATTATTTATTCAACAAATTCGATTGATTGATACGAGTGGATTTTCTGTTACGATAAACTGACGAAACAATAGCCGGTCCAATAGCTGCTTCAGCGGCTGCAATAGCTATACAAAAAATTGAAAAAATATTTCCTTTTAATTGGCGACTATCAAAAAAATCAGAAAATGTTACAAAATTGATATTAACCGCATTCAGTATAAGTTCAAGACACATGAGGGCTCTAACCATATTTCGGCTCGTGATCAATCCATAGATACCGATAGAAAATAAATAGGCACTCAAAACAAGTACATGTTCGAGCATCATTGATCAACTCCTTATCAATTTCGATTCATTTCAATATGAACAACAATTCAAGGGATTTGATTGACTAGAGAATATAACAAATACGGACCAAAAGAATTCTTAATAAATCGAAAAAAAGTCTTTTCGACATACACAATGTTTCACATTTACATAGAATTGAAGGGAAATGGATCTTATAAGAGAGAATCAAATTCAATCCATTTGGATTACTGTTGCTAGTTCTAAAGATTTCTTACTGGCGAGCCACGACAATTGCGCCTATCAAAGCAGCTAAAAGAATTATGGAAATCAGTTCAAATGGAAGAAAAAAGTCTGTTGATAAATGAATTCCAATTTGTTGACTATTACTTATCAAATCTTGCTCTAGAATCTGATTTGATTTTGTAGTCCAAATAATCCCGTACCATGATGTATCTAGAATAGTAGTCATTAGTGAAACAAAAATACTTGTACAAACCATCAAAGTAACTCCATCCCCAACGGTCCAAAGATGAAAATCTTGATAATATTCTGAACCATTCATGAACATCACAGCAAATATGATTAAAACGTTTATAGCTCCCACATAAATAAGTAACTGTGCTGCAGCTACAAAATGGGAATTTGATAAAATATAGAATAAAGATATACAAACAAGAACTAGTCCCAACGAAAAGGCAGAAAAAATTGGGTTGGTAAGGAATACTACTCCTATACTTCCTAATATAAGACCCGATCCCAGAAAGACTAAAAAAAAATCATGTATTGGTTCAGGCAAATCCATTGTAGATAAAATAAGAGATAAAAAAATCGACATTTCATGACCTTATTGATAGGACCAGGAACCAATTTTATATAAAAAATTCCTAATTGAATGAAATCTAAGGAGTATGAATTGATATACTATAGATACAATTAGAGGACTAATCTCATTCTTTATACGAAACAGTAGTCCGAAACTATACTATATATATATATATTTGAAATAATTACAATATTCTATTTATTCTAACTATATATTAATATATTAATAGTTTATTTATATATAATTTAATTTATATAATTTATATAAATATATAATTTATTTAGTATCTATAATGAATATTATTTAGATAATATAAATCTATATATAATAATATATAATATATATAATTATTATATATATATTTATATTATTTTTGGATTGATTTTTATTAAAATTCTTATTCTATTATTTCTAGAATATAACGTTTATATATGATAATAAAAAAATTAAATATTACTATTACTAAAATTTTTTTTTTAGTTGATAATTTTATTTGAGTTGAGGTGAATTGAAAATTGTTCGGATTGTATAATCATCAATTACTGACATTGGTAAACGGCCCAAAGCAATTTGATTATAATTCAATTCGTGACGATCATAAGTTGAAAGTTCATATTCCTCAGTCATTGATAAACAATTTGTTGGACAATACTCAACGCAATTACCACAAAATATACAGATCCCGAAATCAATACTGTAATTAAGCAATCGTTTCTTTCGAATATCAGTTTCCAGTTTCCAATCAACAACGGGTAGATCTATAGGACATACACGAACACATACTTCACAAGCAATGCATTTATCAAATTCAAAATGGATTCGACCGCGGAAACGTTCCGATGTGATTAATTTTTCATAAGGATATTGAATAGTTACAGGCAAACGATTTGCGTGGGATAAGGTAATCATGAAACTTTGACCAATGTACCTTGCGGATCGTACTGTTTGCTGGCCATAATTCATAAACCCATTTATCATAAGAAACATATCGTGAATATCTATCTATAAAGAATTTGATTTTGTTTCTTTATCTTGTTTGAAACAAGTTATGAATATCGAATACCAACCTTTTACAGTGAAAACAGTTGAAACGAAGTTGTTAATAATAGATTACCGAGAGAAATAGGTAAAAGAAATTTCCATCCAAAATTTAATAATTGGTCTATCCTTAGCCTAGGTAAAGTCCATCTTGTTGTGATAGAAATGAACAAGAACAAATAAGTTTTAGCTAATGTAATAAAGATACCAATTATAGTTCCAAAAATTCCATATGCTTTATTTATTTCAAAAAGCTCAGAAACGAATATGTACGGAAGAGAGATATTCCAACCTCCTAAGTAAAGAACTGTTACAAATAATGAAGAAATTAATAGGTTTAAATAGGAAGCAACGTAAAATAAACCAAATTTGATACCCGAATATTCGGTTTGATAACCGGCTATTAATTCTTCTTCTGCTTCTGGTAAATCAAAAGGTAATCTTTCACATTCCGCTAGGGAAGAAATTAGAAAAACGATAAAACCTATAGGTTGACGCCACAAATTCCATCCCCAAAAACCATATTTTGATTGCGCATCCACTATATCAACTGTACTTGAACTGTTAGATAATCATAGTCGGTGATAACATTACTGTTTTCATCGCAATTACAGAACTGTACATGAGATTTACATCTCATACAGCTCCTCGAGGCCATAAATAAATCTAAGGACCGAGTCGGTTATTTTTTGTTCTATTTCTTTTTGTTGATATATCCCCCCACCCAGTATAGATAGGATTCAAATCTATTGGACGGTCCTGAATTAGACCAATTGAATTCTGTCTGTTAGAATTAAAAATTAAAATCTGTTTTAATAATAAATAAAAAAAAGGTACTTCTGAATTGCTCTCATCCCTTAATAATTTGAATTTGTCGAGTAATAACTTAATTCTTCAATAAAATACTCCTTTCGAATTATCAATAACCCATCGTTTTCGATTACGAACAAGAATTAGACATTAGTTTATGAATTATGACATGAATTCTATCTCCATAACTATGGATATAAGAAAGAGGGATTTCTCTTTCTTTGTTTATTGTAATTGTATTTTTATTCTTTCTTTTTTTTCGTTCCTATTCTTCTTTTTTATGTGCATAAAGGGCACTTTTTAAAAATGAAAGGATTATTTCGTTCCCGATAGTCATTTATTTAACCGGTGGATAGGAGTATACTCTGGATCGGAATTGTGGGGAGTACTGCTTGATTATTTCTACCAACTTAAAGCCCCAATTAGTATTCTTTTTTTTTTTATGCAGAAATGCTCTTTTGGAAAATTTACATAATCTCCATTACTAATCCTTTGTGTATCTTGGTGTTTCTAACCATCCACTTATTTTTTATCATTTCAAAATCCCACCCCTTATTTATTATTTTATTATTTATTTCATTTCTATTTATATATTTTTTTTATGGTAATACATGTATAGGAATTAATACAAACATTAGTGAAAACTCAATAAGGTTGGTCTTTTGAACCCGCTTCAAGACAGGATGACTAATCACCCAATCTTGGGGTAAATGGTCTCTTCCGCTTATAATTCTTTTTTAATTCTTATACATAGAAAATGAGACTCAATATTTTTACTGCAAATAAATTCAAATTTCAAAATCATAATATATTATAATTATATAATTATATATATATTCTAGTATATAGCCTAGTTTATATATATATATTTAATATTTTATTAAATATTTAAATGAATTCGAAGCTGTTTTATTTCACTCATATAACTATCTGATTTAGTTCATCAATCCGAATTTTGAATAATAATGAAGAACAAAATGAGAATATCTATTTAATTTATTCTACCCCTCTTTCTTGTAATTTCTTATAAAATAAAGAGTATGAAAAAGTTTCTGTCTCAACGAATCGCACGTAGAGATATTGATAACACACATAGAGTTAATGGTATTTCATAACTAATTGATTGAGCAGCAGCCCGTAGACCACCCAAAAAGGAATATTTATTATTTGACCCATATCCTGACATAAGAAGTCCAATGGGAGCAATACTCGAAATAGCAATCCATAAAAAAACACCGATATTGAGATCAGCTAAAACAAAGTTATAGGAAAAAGGAATTACTGAATAGCTTACTAGAATTGATATAACTGATATGGATGGTCCGATAGTGAATAAACGAGTATCTCCTCGAGAGGGAAGAAGATTCTCTTTGAAAAGTAGTTTTGTTCCATCCGCTAGAGCTTGAAGAACTCCCAAAGGACCGGCATATTCAGGTCCAATGCGCTGTTGTATCCCTGCGGATATTTCTCTTTCTAACCATACAATCACTAGTACACCTATTGTGATTCCCAATACGAGAATCAAAATAGGGCCAAGTATCCATAGAATTCCATAGATCTCTTTTAAAGATTCCAATCTGGAAAAAGAATCAATATCTTGTACTTCTGTTGTATCCATTATCATTTCAACGATCAACTTCTCCCATAATGATATCTATGCTACCTAGTATCGTCATAATATCAGCCAATTTCATTCTTTTAACTAACTGAGGAAGAATTTGCAAATTGATAAAACCGGGTGGACGAATTTTCCATCTCCAAGGAAAACCATTCCGATCTCCTATTAGAAAAATTCCTAATTCTCCCTTTGGGGCTTCAACTCTTACATAAAGTTCTTGTTTCGGCAATTCAAAAGTCGGAGACGGTTTTTTACTAATGAATCGATAGTCAAAATCATTCCATTCCGGATCCTTTTCTCTATCAAAGCAGCGGATTTCTAGATTTTCATAGGGGCCCCCCGGAATTCCTTCCAGAACCTGTTGAATAATTTTTATAGATTCCGTCATTTCACCAATTCGGACTAAATAACGAGCTAATGAATCTCCTTCTTTTTGCCATTGAACTTCCCAATCAAATTCCTCGTAACACTCATAATGATCAACTTTACGAAGATCCCAGCGTATTCCGGAAGCCCGTAGCATTGGTCCCGATAAACCCCAATTTATTACTTCCTTTTCACTAATAGTGCCGACTCCTTCAACCCGTTCTAAAAAAATAGGATTTCGCGTAATAAGTTTTTGATATTCAACAACCCCTGTTAAAAAAGAATCGCAAAAATCCAAACATTTATCTATCCAGCCATAAGGTAGATCAGTCGCTACTCCTCCGATACGAAAATAATTATGCATCATTCTCATACCAGTGGCAGCTTCGAATAGATCATATATTAATTCTCTTTCTCTAAAAATATAGAAGAAAGGAGTTTGTGCACCAATATCTGCCATAAAGGGTCCAAGCCATAGCAGGTGAGAAGCTATACGACTCAACTCCAACATAATTACTCGAATATAGCTGGCTCTCTTAGGTACTTGAATATTTCCTAACTGTTCTGGCCCATTTACCGTTATTGCTTCTGTAAACATAGTAGCTAAATAATCCCAACGTGTTACATAAGGCAGATATTGTATAATTGTTCGGTTTTCCGCAATTTTTTCCATCCCTCTGTGTAAATAACCCAATATTGGTTCACAATCAATAACATCTTCACCATCTAGAGTAACAATGAGTCGAAGAACACCGTGCATTGATGGGTGGTGAGGACCCATATTGACTATCATGAGGTCTTTTCTTGTAGCTGGGGCATTCATAGGTTTTTCCTAGATTCATTCTTCCATGAATTGCTTAAAACAAAAAAGAAGTTCATCAAAGTTCAATTAAGATAATATAATAAATCGAATAATTCAAAACCACTCCTCAAATTAACTTAACGAGTTTGTGACCCCCGACGAATACCCAACTGATTAATTAATTTTTTATAACGTATTCCGTTTTTCTTTGACAAATAAGACAGTAGTCGTTGGCGTTTTCCCAGAATTTTCTGTAAACCTCGTTGAGATAAATAATCTTTTTTGTGCAATTCCAAATGTGAAGTAAGTCGTCGTATCTTAGTGGTGAAATTCAATACTTGAAATTCAACCGATCCCGGGTTTTCTTCTTTTTTTTCTTGTGAAATAACTGGTATAAATGGATTTTTTACCATAAAATGAAAACTGCCCCCCTTTCCTCTTTTTTATAGTTATAGATATTTTTTTTGATCAGTAATAATATAATAATGATACTCATTCATTTTGAATTTGGTATATATAAAATCTGAATTTCTTTAAAAATTCCTGATTTTTTTTTCAAATCAAATTCATTATTAATCAATCCAAATAGGTAGATAAAAAAACACTATATTTATGTATTCAGACAAAAAACTAGAAATGAATCAAAAAAAAAAAAAAATCCTTTTTTGATTCATTTCTAGATCTAATGGATACATCTTTGAATTAGTATCATGCCTCAGAATCGAAGGTAAGACAATGCGGGTGCATCTATTTGTCTTCGCATATCAGATAGATTACCGGAAATAGAAGAAATCAAAATAAAATGTAGATTAACGAATTTTCAATTGCGGATACATATGTATCCTTAACATACTGAAACGACTGCCATTATTGGTATCAAACCAATAGCGATTCATACAAGCTAAATCTTCTAATCGATAATTTGGCCAAAGAAAGAATTTTAAATAAATTTGTTTTTTTTTATCTCCATCTTCGTTACTTTTACCCAAAACTTGACAGCAATTATTTACTTTATCCTCATTGTAAAATGCTGTATTTCTGTTCCTATAAGTTAAACACATTAGAATTCTCAATTCTCTACGACGTCTAGAGGATAAAATATTTTCAGGAACAAGCAAATCATAATGCTTTTGTTCTTTATTTTCAGTCATCTTGTGATGTCTTATAATGGCTTCATCAAAATTGTTAATATGGCTATAAAAGCTATAGCTTTTTTCGCTTTCTATTTGATTTTGATGAAATTGGTGTTTACTCTTATGAATCAATGAAGGGCCTATGGTTTGATACATAATAAATTTTCCATCGTTTTTTCTAAACAGCCGAATCGGTTCGATAATAAGTAGTCCCTTTTTCACTACTGACTCATCTTTCTTCACAGTCACCAGAATATCTAGATTTAGGTCTCTTCTTTGAAGATAGCCTAGAACAATCTCTCTTAGATTTCTCTCCGCTCTAAGCACAAGACCTGATAGCTTGATATTACTCGTTACTTTTTCATCTAAGCCTTCATTCCAATCCAATTGAAAACCCCAAAATCGTGTTAGGAAGAAATCTAATTCTTCTTCTATCTTGGATTTCTTTTGCTTTCTATCCTTCTTTTTCATGTCCCATTCGACATCTTTTTCAAAATCCGTTTCTTGGGTTAAAAAAGATGATTCAAGATCCACTTGACCTACGTATTCTGTTTCTCTTTGATTTCGAGTTTCCAACTCTAATTTTTTATTTTTAGTGATGCTTTTATTTTCACGAAATTTTGGATTTATATTTCCATTAAAATTGAAAAAAAGTAATTTGATTGGTATTACCCACGGGTTACTTTTATATTCATTATAAAATATCAAAAATTTTGAGAAGAACCAACGTTTCGGAACCGATATGGATATGGAATGATTTATTATTTCTACATTCATTCCCATCCAATCAAAAAAGATTTTTTTTTCATTGGATGGGTTGATTTCTTTTTCTTCATGAGACGTAAGATAATAATCGTTATCGACCCAGACCTCCATATCCATTTTGTTTCTACAACAGAAGTTCATAATTCTCCAATCAAAATACTTTCTATCCATATTTTTCATTTTTTCCATATAGATAAAATCGCCTAGATAATTCTGGATAGAAATATCATCCGTATTTTGCGTGTTTTCTATATATATATAATCATCTATAAAATTCCGGAAAGCGATATTATCAAATAGTTTTTGTTTAGACATGCCGTAAAAGCGGTGGTCATCCAGTGCGTTTACTAGCGATCTATATTCATAAGGAGCTAATGAGTCTTTCTTATATGCATAATTAATATATTTATGTGCTAAAAGATCATATGCATATTGTTTTTTGACTTTCTTTTTTATTAATGAGAATTTTTGTTCTTGTTTTTTATAAAATCGGTTTTTTTCATATGAATCCCATTTTATTAAATCTTTATTTTGAGCCATACCGCGTTCATTGATTCTATTTCGCCATTTTTTTGGTACTAACCTAGACCATCTATTCTGAGAGAAATTGTATTGATAATGACCATTTAACCAATTTAGCCATTGATTCATTACAGAACTGCTAGGACGTATTAATTTGGAATGAAGCACTACTCCTTTTATTCCAACAATTATTCCAAAAAGATTATCCCGAACTCGATTCGTAAGAAAAAGAGATGTTCCGTCATATTGAAAAAGAGATCTTACCTTATGCTTATATGAGTTAATAAATGGGTTTTGTGATAATTTGTAAAATACATATGCTTGTGACAAAGAGGATACGTCAAAAAAAATCTGCGAATTCGTATTACTAATATTAGAAATTGTATTAGAAATTGACTTTTGTATAGTCGAACAAAAGTGAATTATACTTTGATTTGTTTTATGAATTCTTTCTTCATTTGCTTTATTATTAGAAATGTATTTATTAATTTTTTCTTTTGTTGATTCAAGAAAAAGTTGTATATTGATCCTAGAAATATTAATGATACATAGATATCTTTCTATGTATGCTCTTTCAATGAAAAATTTAAAAAAATAATGTGATTTCCGGACTAATCGAACATTTTTTCTTTTTAATAGTTGCCAAATATTTTTTTGTAAGTCTAATCTTTTATTATTATAAGTTGCTTTGTTAGAACTAATATTGATCTCGGGGAGTATAAATCCCTTTTTCTTGTCGTTTGAACTTTTGTCTATTTCATTTATGATTCTATTTATTCTATCATTCAGATCTTTTATTTTTTCTTCTGTTGTTAATGAATCATTTGTCCAATTAATAGATTGAATTGAAATGGACGATTCGTAAATCATTTGATTACTGTTAGTAATTGTTGAATCTTTTTGAGTTTCACTCAATTCATATCGTTGTCTCAATCCAAATAAAAATCTTTTTTTGAGTTTTCTTATTATTTCTTTTACAAATAGAATCTTTTTGATGATCCATTTTGTTCTTTCGTTTTTAATTTTGAAACCTAGAAAATAATTCTTTTTCCGTTTCCGTTTTTGCATTCTTTTTCTGATTTCTTTAAAAATCATGTTAAAAAAATCAAATCTCTTTCGTGGAGAAGCAGAACCAAAAGGCAATGCGGTTTCTGTTCCCAAAACTGTTAAAAAGCAAAAATCCATGTCTGGTGTTTTTTGATGCTTTTCCGGCTTAGATTTGTGCCAAGGTTTCAGACGAAAAGGAAATAAGATTTTTATCTGAATACCCTC